TAAAGTAATCGTTTAATAGCTATTTTGCTTCAATCTCTCCTAAAAAAAAATGGAAGATTTAGTTACGATTAGAAATAAACTTTCTATATCTTTCTCCATGGATTCTTTACTCATACTCAAAGGATTGGGAGTATTGATCCAATTCCAAAAACTTATGTTTTGTAATTTCGTAATTCAATTTCGAATTGATTCTTCTTGAATACAAATTACGATAATGTATATTATTCCTCGAATCGTTCGTTGAGAGGTAAAGGATTAAACCCTTTTAAGATAAGAAATAAAGTTTTTGATCGGAATATGAATCAAACGAGGGATCCCTTAACTAGTAAGGGATCCATAGAACGAATCGCACTTTTACCACTAAACTATACCCGCTCTAATGCGATTATTGTATATAAATGGACCTTTTGTCCAACAAGGGAATCAGAAATAGGATCATAAAAGAATCATGAAAATTATAGTGTTGACGTGTTTCGTAAGGGGATCTAATGAAATTAAGAAAAGAGGACTCATCTCATTTTTGGATTTTGTTTTGCTAAAGGTGTTTTGACAGATACATCTCGACAAAACTACTTAAGCCATAATATAAAAATGCATTGTGCAAGAATCCTTAGTTCCATTTTTTTCTTTTAGATACTTTACCGGAAAAAAAGAAAGAGTAATAAGAAATTACATTCTTATGTTTGATCTTGTTTCAATAACAAGTATCTTTTTTCAGATCAAATAAATCATTTTTATCCAAGATTCATGGGAACAAAAAAAGCCCGGCTAGGTATTGATCTGGCCGGGCTGAAAAACAAGTTCTTTTTTTATTCTAAATTTAGATTCTATAATAATTTTTTTTATATTAGAATCTAAATTTTATATTCTAATATAAATATAATATTCTAATATAAAATTAGAAAATAGCTAATATAAAATAGAAAAAGTCAAAGAGAGATAAGATATAAATAGAAAGAAGGGCCTTTTTCAATTGGGGAGAGATGGCTGAGTGGACTAAAGCGTCGGATTGCTAATCCGTTGTACGAATTTTTCGTACCGAGGGTTCGAATCCCTCTCTTTCCGTTTCTGTCGATGATTTGGTATTTTATTTACCTTTTGAATTTATAGAACAGAGCCTCTTTTGTTTCTTTTCTCTGTTTGTTTGATTTTTTATTTATATTAACGATTAACTTTTTTAATAGTATTATTTAATAGTTAAAGATGAAAAATAGATAATAAGAATATTTCAAAATCAAGCACAAGCAAGGAAAACACAGAAAACAAAAGAATCTTATTTTTTATTCTTCACGTCCCGGATTACGTCCTGGATCGTTAGATAGGAATCCGAAGATAAAAAGAGAAACAAAGAATATCACTACCGTGTAAACAAATAGTTTTAGAGTAAGCATTACACAATCTCCAAGATCATTAAAAAAAAAAGAAAGAGAATAGATTCTCCTATACTACACATTATGTTTCTTTTGATACTAAGAAATAAAGTGATTTCGAGAAATAGAAAAACTTTTCGGAAATTTATTTGTAATAAGAGTCGATTCCTTTATTATCAAAAATTTTCTCCATAATTAGGGGGACTCATAATAGGATTTTTCAATGGAAAAAATGTAAGAATGAGGAAATGAGATGGTCCAGATTTTTCTTGTCTATAAAAAAATTTCAATATTTGAATCGAGGATTCACACTGTAAAACTTATCTGATCTTATAAATTGAAATTGTTAAAATGTTCCCATTTTTTTTTTTTTCGAATAAATTCTGAATTTTTATAGGACAGTATTCAAATTAAAGATCTCATCGAAAACTTACAGCAGCTTGCCAAACAAAAGCTAAGAGAAAAAAGAGTACAGGTATTACTGGCATAATATCTACAATTGGATTCAAAAAAGCGTAGGCTTCAGGTAATTTCACGAAGAAAAAACTACTTGAATAAAGGGCGGAGTTAATATAAATACAGACCAAACTAAAGATATTAAGCATAACAAACATTTTGTTCTTTAAGATAATTGTATTTTTTCTTTTTGTGAGTTAAATTAATTAAAATTAAGTTAATATTCTTATTAATATATTATGTCTTATTAATATATTATGAAATTATGAAATGAAATAAATGAATTTAGAATTTATTTTTCGTTTTTTTTGTTGTTATTTATTTCATTTATGATTTATACTATTTTAATAATAAATAAAATAAATAAAAAAATCGAATTAATTACGAATAAAATGATGAATCAAATAAAAAAAAGTAGACCCAAAAAATCCTTCTTTGATTTGAACTTATCCAATTCAAAATCTTTCCATTCTGAAATAAAAAGAAAAAAAATAGAAGAAATCATACTTTCATGCAATATCTTAATTGAATTATATGTAATGATCAATAATTTCAGTTTAATTCTATATCTAGACATATCAAAATTCTAGCAACAATTTATTCTATAGATATTTAGATATTTGGACTGGAATTGACGAACAACCAATACCAATAATAGTGTTTATTAGTGTCGAATAGAAATAGAAATGGGGCGTGGCCAAGCGGTAAGGCAACGGGTTTTGGTCCCGCTATTCGGAGGTTCGAATCCTTCCGTCCCAGAGCATATCCATTCATGATATATATCATATCTGAATACAAATTGTATATCAGAATAAAGATTGCCCTCTTTTGAGAAACCTTCTGGTTTAAGAGTATATAATATTGGGTAGAATGGGATTCTTCTTTTTTTTTTAATGATTCCTCTCTATTGTTGTTTTTATATATTCAAAATGTATAATATATATTATTCTAATAAAAAAGATATTCCATTTCTATATTTATATATTCTATATTCAATTATATTCTATATTCAATATAAATTTCTATTTAATATAAAATAGAAATAGAATATTGAATATATTAAATTCTATATTAATAATATGATATTAATTTCTAATCTCTAATAATTTGAATTATGAATTCTATTTCTATTTATTTTTCGATTTTTTATTATTTTTTTTAAGTTTATAAGTTTAAAAGAATAAGAATATTTCGACTTTCTATTTTTCTAAAAAAAAATAGAATAGAAATTCTATTCCTACAATATCGAGTTAATTTTGATTTTTGTTGATATTTCTTTACTTTAGAAATTTTCCATTCCTATAGAAGGAAAAAATATGGATTATTATGTATCGATTGAATCAATGACTATTCATGATTTCATAATTGAATCAATTACATATCGGCTCCAAACTAGAGGAATGTTATGGTAAAACTTCGTTTGAAACGATGTGGTAAAAAGCAACGTGCGACTTGAAAGACATGATTAGGTTAGCTGTGGATTCTTACATCCACCATTTTTCTATTATATAGAGATGAGGGTGCTCTTGGCTCGACATCGTTTGTTCTGTTCCACTCGAATTCATTTTTTTGGGGAGGGTAAAGGGGTTGATGATGGAAATAGTACATGATGGAGCTCGAGTTGATTCATTTCTCAGGGGCAAGTTTCTAGGGTTAGTGAAAATTAATAAGTTAGAACAACTTCGTAAGTATATTTTCGATATAGAAATCGAAAGGATCCAATTCGAGCAAGTTTAAAAAAAAAAGTCAAATTTGTTGGAATTGGTAAAACTATTTCGATCAAAAGTGGATCTGGGGGAATCAACCATCTATTTGTATGATTCTTTGATGGAAAGAAATAAAAAAAATTGGTATGTTGCTGCCATTTTTGAAACGATTAAAGATCCTCGAAGTAATGTCTAAACCCAATGATTCAAGGAAAGAAAAGCTAACGGATCATGGAACAAGTAAATACCATTTTCAATTGTCTCAACAACTATATTAGACTGAAGACGAAAAATAGATTCTAAAGGAGACAGACAAGAAAGGGGGGTAGAGACCGCTCAATAAATGAAATAAAATACCTAACTAAAGGTTTTGTTTTCCTTTGAGTTATTTGAGAGTTATCCAACTTGAGTTATGAGGTTGCGAATACGAGTGATTTTTTTTTGGGAAAGAATAAGAAAAAAGTATTTAATTTAAATCATAGTCTAATTGATTTGATGATTTTATGTTATGGATCTATTTGACATCATAATTCTATACATAGACATAATTTCGAATTTTCTTGAGCCGTACGAGGAGAAAACTTCTTATACGTTTCTAGGGGGGGTGTATTGTTTATCTATATCTATCCCAATGAGCCATTTATCGAATCGTTGCAATTGATGTTCGATCCCGAAGAGAGGGGAGAGATCTTCGGAGAGTGGGTTTTTATGATCCGATAAAGAATCAAACCTATTTAAATATTCCTGTTATTCTATATTTTCTTGAAAAAGGCGCTCAACCTACAGGAACTGTTCAGGATATTTCAAAAAAGGCAGGTGTTTTTATGGAACTTTGTCCTAATCAACAAACGAGATTCAATTAATAAAATAAATAAATAAAAAAAAAAGAGGGGGGGGATGACTTGTATATAGATTTATATAATCCTTTTCTCTCTTATCCCCCCCCCGCTCTCTTGCTCTATTCATACCTAATTTTTGATTTCTTATTGCTGCCAATAGAATGCTGTTTTCTATAACTATCAAAATCCATATTTATTGATATAAATAATATAAAATAAAAAAAAAATGAAGTAATAAATGAAGTAATTAGGTCTGGTCTATAAATACATTACCCTCAATGAGGTGGTTTTTGTTGGAATTCTCTGAAGAAATTTAAAAAGAAAGGGGGATTAGGTTAAGCTTTCTTATTCTATTTATATTATATTGATTGAATTCTTATATTTATTGATTGAATAAACCCGATCTCCGCTTTTTCCTTAATTTTCGCATATTCCTTTTTTGTATCTATGTCGATTATTTATGTAGTGTTAATACAACAGGATTGCTTGGTTTTTTTATTTACTTTATTATTTCTTAGTATTTATTATTTACAAACTTTGTTATTATTAATTTGAATTAAATTCAATTGGTATTTAATATTGAAATTGAAGTTTAGAATTCGTTTATTTTCTCCATTGTATTCTTTTTTCAACATTAATATTGACAACAGTGTATCAAACAAATAGAATCCGATCGTGAATAAATGGATCTATTTATTCCCGTTCCATAGGATTTTGTTTTTTTTACTTCATCAAATGGATGGGTTCGTTGGATTTTCTGTGATATAAACAAGAAAAGAAGTTTTTTTTTAATTAAAGAAATAGAATCAAAATAACAAAAGAAAAAATGGAATAAGAAATTTAGAATATATTCTAATATATTAATATTAGATAATATATTAATATTAGATATTATCTAATATATTAATATTAGAATCTAAGATAGATATTATAATAATAATCTATTCTAAATTAGAATAATAATAGAAAAAAATAATCAAAATTCAAAAATTGAATGAAAATTATGTATAACATAGGAGACAAAGAGGTGGTCTATAAATTGTGATTTTCTTTTTTTTATCTGAGAAAATCTCTTGTATTTTCATCTGATCCGTTTATTTTTATGTTCAGAATCGATTCGACTTGGACATTTTTCATTTTTTTTTTATTTCGATTTGATTTTCTAATGGAATATCTTTTTTTATTATCCAATTCAATCTTTTTATTTATTTTGATTGCGATTGTATCTACACATCCTATTTTTTTAGTTTATTTTTGTAGTTTATTTTATTAGGGTTGCTAACTCAATGGTAGAGTACTCGGCTTTTAAGTGCGACTCCATTTTTTACACATTTCTATGAAGCAATGAATTCGTCCATACGATCGGTAGAGTTTGTAAGACCACGACTGATCCAGAAAGGAATGAATGGAAAAAGCAGCATGTCGTATCAATGTAGAATTCTAAGAATATTTCATTGTTATTGGATCGGGCCCAAATCCTTGTTTGAATTCTTGGCTCGGAACAAAATAAATTCACGGTTGGGTTGAATTAATAAATGGATAGAGTTTGGCGGCTCCAATTATAGGGAAACAAAAAGCAACGAGCTTTCGTTTTGAATTTGAATGATTACCCCATCTAATTATACGTTAAAAATATATTAGTACTTGATGCAGGAAAAGCTTTTCCCATGAATGGATTATTGATTTTTGTTATGAGTCCTAACTATTAGCTATTCTCCATTATATTATGGGGTGGCGATAAATGTGTAGAAGAAAGAGTATATTGATAAAGATATTTTTCTTTTTTCCAAAATCAAAAGAGCGATTGGGTTGAGAAAATAAAGGATTTCTAACTATCTTGTTATCCTAGAACGAACATAAAACAATTAGATGGAAAAAGCGAGTAGAGAGAGTCCGTTGATGAGTCTTACTTGTTTTCTAGGTATCTATTCCATTTTTATTAGAATAGAATACCCTGTTTTGACTGTATCGCACTATGTATCATTTGATAACCCAATAAATCTTCGATCCTTGGCCCAAATCGAATTTAAAAAATGGAGGAATTTCAAGTATATTTAGAACCAGATAGATCTCGCCAACATGATTTCCTATACCCACTTATTTTTCGGGAGTATATTTATGCACTTGCTTATGATTATCGGTTAAATAGTCCCATTTTGGTGGAAAATCTAGGTTATGACAATAAATCTAGTTTACTAATTGTAAAACGTTTAATTACTCGAATGTATCAACAGAATCATTTGATTATTTCTGCTAATGATTCTAACAAAAATCCATTTTGGGGGTACAACAAGAATTTGTATTCCCAAATAATATCAGAGGGGTTTGCCGTTAGTGTGGAAATTCCATTTTCCCTACAATTAATCTCTTCCTTAGAGGAGGCACAAATCGTAAAATCTTATAATTTACGATCAATTCATTCAATATTTCCTTTTTTTGAGGAAAAATTTCCATATTTAAATTATGTGTCAGATGTACGAATACCCTACCCTATCCATCTGGAAATCTTGGTTCAAACCCTTCGATACTGGGTGAAAGATGCCTCTTCTTTTCATTTATTAAGGCTCTTTCTTTATGAGTATTGTAATTGGAATAGTCTTATTACTCCAAAAAAATGGATTTCTACTTTTTCAAAAAGTAATCCAAGATTTTTCTTGTTCCTATATAATTTTTATGTATGTGAATACGAATCTATCTTTCTTTTTCTCTGTAACAAATCTTCTTATTTACGATTAACATCTTCTGGAGTCCTTTTTGAGCGAATCTATTTCTATGCAAAAATAGAACATTTTGTAGAAATCTTTGATAAGGATTTTCCGTCCACCCTATGGTTCTTCAAGGACCCTTTCATTCATTATGTTAGATATCAAGGAAAATCCATTCTGGCTTCAAAGAATACGCCCTTTTTGATGAAAAAATGGAAATACTATCTTATCCATTTATGGCAATGTCATTTTTATGTTTGGTCTCAACCAGGAAAGATCCATATAAACCAATTATCTGAGCATTCGTTTTACTTTTTGGGCTATTTTTCAAATGTGCGGCTAAATCCTTCAGTGGTACGGAGTCAAATGTTGGAAAATTCATTTATAATCGAAAATGTTATGAAAAAGCTTGATACAATAATTC